CGGAAATGCCCTGTTTACGTATCATTGAAAAGTGCATTAACATAAATACAGCAGTAAGAAGAGGTAGTACAAAAGTATGCAGACTATAAAAACGAGTTAAGGTAGATTGTCCCACACTAGAACTTCCGCGTAATAACTCTACCAAAGACGATCCTATTACAGGAATCGCTTCGGGTACGCCTGTTACAATTTTGACTGCCCAATAACCGATTTGGTCCCAAGGTAAGGAATAACCGGTTACACCAAAAGATGCAGTCAATACAGCCAAAACTACACCCGTAACCCAAGTTAATTCACGAGGTTTTTTAAAACCACCTGTGAGATACACACGAAATACGTGTAGAATCATCATTAAGACCATCATACTTGCTGACCATCGATGAACTGATCGAATTAACCAACCAAAGTTAGCCTCAGTCATTATATATTGAACAGAAGCAAAAGCTTCAGTAACGGTCGGACGATAATAAAAAGTCATAGCAAATCCCGTTGCTACTTGGACTAAAAAACAAGTAAGTGTAATTCCTCCTAAACAATAAAATATATTCACATGAGGAGGAACGTATTTACTAGTTATATCATCGGCAATCGCTTGAATCTCAAGACGTTCTTCGAACCAATCATAGACTTTATTGAGATAGGTAAACCAATGGAACCCCCCCTGAGAACCGTATATGAGAATTTCATCTCGTACGGCTCAAACAAAAATACCCAAATACACTGGTTGTAACGAAAACAGATATTTGTAATAAAAAGTTTCAAAATTCTTGATTTAATCCTATGATTCTAATTTTCTCTGACGATAAGCAAAAATGGAAATCCGAAAACTATTCTTTTTGGTTATAATGCCAAAATCTCAAGTCGGCTCTCTTGTCTTTATCTTGATCTTTTCAGGCCTCTTGAATATTCTATTACTTACTTCATTTTTTTTTGTGTAATGTGATTTTACAGCTTTCTTCTTTATTATTATATTTGGATTATTGATAGGAATTCTCTTGTTGGGACCATACGAATCAATTAAAAAAAAACATCAGATTCATACTATAACCACGATGATTCAAAAAACCTTTAATCGAAGTCCAAAAATTCCCTGAGTAAGAATTGCTGGATCATCACTTATTCAATGAATAGATAGAATGAAAAAATACAAAGAAAGGTTTGTCCTTTGATCAAAATAAAGGTAAGCTCCGGAAGTTATATTTTAAAGGATGAAAATTCTTCAATTTAGTTTTCGAATTCTTTGAAAAGTTTTTTAAGTCCGATTACGCGGTCTAAATATTTAGTATGAATCATAGTTCTAATATTTTTATAAATTTTCTATATTCCGTGCTCCAGATACTAGAATAAATATCTGACGGGATAAAACCATCTCTATCAAGATGACAGATCCATTTTATGTTCTGTACTATCAATAAGATCAATTAAAACAAGTCACACACTCATATTCCGGAAATACAGAAACAAAGAAATTCCACGATCAAACTACCAAATAAAAATGCAATAGGCTAACAAACAATAAGAAACCTAAATGCTTAAATTTCCTTTCTATTGAAAAGCTAATTACTCTATTCTCGTAAATCTAATTAATAGAAATTCCGTCCAGTAAAATGGACGAATTATAAATCTCCAAAATAATAGATAGAAATATCGCAAATAGAGCCATTGCAACACCCATCAAAGGGGTAGTTCCCCACCCCGGAGCTACTTTACCATATTCTGAATTTAATGGTTTCAATAAATCCCCTACAACAGTTCGTCTTGGACCTGGTCTAGAATTATCCTCAACGGTTTGCGTAGCCATAAATACGATTTTTGATTCATTGAGATATGTTGACTTTGTATACCATTCCGATGTAAATATAAAGATCTTATGCTATAGATCTATTCGGATCTTGAAACTTGATAATTATAATAATGGAAACAGCAACCCTAATTGCCATCTCTATATCTGGTTTACTTGTAAGTTTTACTGGGTATGCCTTATATACTGCTTTTGGGCAACCCTCTCAACAACTAAGAGATCCATTCGAAGAACATGGAGACTAGTTGAAGTAATGAGCCCCCATATTGGGGGCTCATTACTTCAACTAAGATAATAAAAATTATTTCGTCTTTTTCGTTGGAACTTTAGGAGGTTCTCTAAAAAAGATAGCGAAAAAAATAATTCCTAAAGTCGAGACTAAGAGGAATGTATAAACCAATGCTTCCATAGATTTGATCGTAGTTTACAATTATAGCTTTCATACCTGTTTATTGGGGCGCATTTCCCAGATAAAAAAGAAAGAACCAGAGTAAATGCATCCAAATTTATCTAGTTCTCTATGTGAAATTCAAAATCATAACAAAAATAAGTCGAAAAGCAAAAAAAGAATGTTCTATCAGACTACCTGTCTTCTTGTAGTTGGATCTCCAAGTTTTTGGAATGCTCCAAATTCTACTTGAGTATCTAAATCTGGGTCGATACCGGCAAAAACATCTCTGAACAAAGTTCTAGCACCATGCCAAATGTGTCCGAAAAAGAATAGCAGAGCAAATGAAGCATGTCCAAAAGTAAACCAACCCCTTGGACTGCTACGAAAAACACCATCTGATTTCAAAGTAGCACGATCTAATTCAAAAATTTCACCCAATTGAGCACGTCTAGCATATTTTTTCACAGTAGCGGGATCACTATAACTGATTCCATTAAGTTCGCCACCATAGAACTCAACAGTTACACCTACTTGTTCGACACTATATTTCGATTCTGCCCTTCGAAAAGGAACATCGGCTCTAACAATTCCGTCCCCGTCCACCAAAACAACAGGAAATGTTTCAAAAAAAGTAGGCATACGACGTACAAAAAGTTCACGCCCCTCTTTATCTCTAAAGATGGGATGTCCTAACCAACCGACGGCTATTCCATCTCCATTGTCCATTGAGCCCGCTCTAAATAACCCCCCTTTTGCTGGATTATTACCAATGTAATCATAAAAAGCTAATTTTTCGGGAATTTTAGACCAAGCTTCTGATAAACTTTGATTTTCGGCTAGTCCAGCACCAACTCTTCGATATATTTCTTGCTGGAAGTATCCTTGATCCCATTGATAGCGGGTAGGACCAAATAATTCAATGGGGGTTGTTGCTGAACCATACCACATAGTTCCAGCAACGACAAAAGCTGCAAAAAACACAGCAGCAATACTACTGGAAAGGACGGTTTCAATATTTCCCATACGTAATCCTTTATATAGACGTTGGGGCGGACGCACACTAAGATGGAAAAGACCCGCTAATATGCCCAACGTTCCTGCTGCAATATGATGAGAAGCTATCCCCCCAGGAACAAAAGGATCAAAACCTTCCACACCCCACGCGGGATTTACGGATTGTATCCTTCCAGTTAGTCCATAAGGATCAGACACCCAAATTCCAGGACCATACAATCCTGTTACATGAAATGCGCCAAAACCAAAACAAGCCACTCCTGCAAGAAATAAATGAATTCCAAAAATTTTGGGCAAATCTAAGGAAGGTTTTCCAGTACGTTCATCACAAAAGATTTCTAGATCCCAATAAACCCAATGCCAAATAGCTGCTAAAAAGCACAAGCCCGAAAACACAATATGTGCTCCGGCCACACCTTCGTAACTCCAAATACCCGGATTCGTGATAGTCCCTCCTGTGATATTCCAACCGCCCCACGAATTAGTTATTCCTAAACGAGTCATGAAAGGTATAACGAACATACCCTGTCTCCACATTGGATCAAGAACAGGATCAGAGGGGTCAAAAACTGCTAATTCATATAGAGCCATCGAACCGGCCCAACCAGCAACCAGAGCTGTGTGCATTATATGAACAGAAAGCAAACGGCCCGGATCATTTAATACAACAGTATGAACACGATACCAAGGTAAACCCATGAAAATACCCCTTATATCAACAAAAAAAAATAGACACTATGTAACTTTATTGCACTAGAAAAAACTATACTATGGACTCTAGCCTTTACAGTAGATTATCTTAGAAAAAGGATTCTTGTTCTAGTTTTTTATTAATAATGGAACAATCCTATTTGTAAAAATAAAAAGAAACAGATTTATTCTATACCCGATAAGTAACAATACGCAATGGGGGAGAATACGAGAGGGGTTGACAACTTTCTCTATGAATATTTAAATAAATAAATGCAGACATACTTGTTTATCACCCCAATGGACTCATTCGTAACAACTTTATTTAGTATTCCTTTTTTTAATTTATAAAAATGTAATATAACTCGAGTAAATCATTTTTAACACGATAAGCTAATTCTTACGTTTCCACACTAAAGTGAGATATATGACTTTATTATTTCTCCATTTTATGCCCATTGGTGTTCCAAAAGTACCCTTTCGAAGCCCTGGGGAAGAAGATGCATCTTGGGTTGATATATAGTGCGACTTGTCAGATATAATAGGTCATATGGAATTTCCCCGTTTTCTCCCCCGATCGAGATATCCTCTCTTTCACCCCCAAAAGAGAATTGTTGAATCATAAAAAATTTGGAGCGTGAAGTGTAATGAAGTACAATTCGATCGATTTATTGGTTCTTAGAGAGGTATCCAGATTCTTATTTAAAACTATGAATAATTTATGGTTGGCTTGGTTGGACCAATAAAATAAAGTACCCAGGCTCTGTTTAGAAAAAAACCAATTGGTAATATATCTATGATCACCACTTCTAGAATATCATATATTTTACAGAAAACATTAAATAAGAAGTTCAGAAAAGAAAGAAGTTATAACAAAAAGACATAGTATTGTAATATTTGTTCTATATGTACAAATCCAAATCGGGCAGATCTTTACTCAGAGTAGAAAAGAAACCTAAAAGAATTGAAAAAGTCTATTCAGAAACAAGAAAATTACATTGTGATTGAGATTCGGTCTCGATGAAAGCAATACATCAATGAGAAGTTAGTTCAATAAATTGAGTATATTATTCTTTTTCTTTAAAAGTTCGAAGAAGTCCATTATAAAAAGAGAAAGAGATTAAAAATCGACACATTGATTCCTTTTTGCTTATATAGTTTTTGGTGAACTGTATGCATCAAAAGGTGCATGTACAGCTCTTAAGGAAAAAAATTTAATCCTAATCAATCGACTTTATCGAGAAAGATTACTTTTTTTAGGTCAAGAGGTTGATAGTGAAATATCTAATCAACTTATCGGTCTTATGGTATATCTCAGTATAGAGGACGATAATAAAGATTTGTATCTGTTTATAAATTCTCCGGGGGGGTGGGTAATACCCGGAATAGCTATTTATGATACTATGCAATTTGTACAACCAGATGTACAGACAGTATGTATGGGATTAGCCGCTTCAATGGGATCCTTTATTTTGGCAGGAGGGGAAATTACCAAACGTTTAGCATTCCCTCACGCTTGGCGCCAATGATTCTTTTATTTGAGAAAAGAAAAATATATATAAAGACTATACCTTCGCCATTAAAACATTTTATTTATAAGTAATAAAAGCATGGTATTTCGAATTCCATATGCACATTTTTGTTTTTTAAACCATTCGATTATATATAGAAAGAGTAGTATGAAAAAGAGGGTATTTACAATTTTATCTGATTTATCAGTAACCTAGTTTAATTTTAGTGTCACAGACTTTTTTGTTTTTTTTTCATACCACAAAGTTTTTAACAATTTTTATTTTAATTTAATTCGAAGAAAACGTAAAATATGAAAAAAAAAGAAACTTTCGGATTGTTGAATAACAAACAAAATGAAATAAAAAAAAAACAACGGAACCATCATAGTATTTTAAAATATCTTCAAAAATAAAAAAGAAAGTTGGTTATTGTATTGTTCATTATTTAAGGATCTGGATCCAAAAGACCCAATAGATTTTGTACTTCTTTTTTCTTCCATCCAAGAAAAAATTCATAAACGGAGAGAAAATTCATAGAAGAAAAAAGACTCTATCCATAGAGGAAAAAAATGAATTGCATACTTCGAAAAGCCGTATGCATTAATACGCAGAAAATGCTTGTACGGTTATTGAATCTTATTTTTGCTCATTTATTTTCTTATTTGTATTTATCCCTTTTACCTTTGTTTGGAGAATAAAGAAAATCTTTACCAATATAGGAGAAATCTTTATCAAGATAAGGGAAACACTTATTAAGTTATATAATCAGGGTAATGATCCACCAACCCGCTAGTTCTTTTTATGAGGCACAAACGGGAGAATTTATCCTGGAAGCAGAAGAACTACTGAAACTGCGCGAAACTATCACAAGGGTTTATGTGCAAAGAACGAGTAAACCTTTATGGGTTATATCCGAAGACATGGAAAGGGATGTTTTTATGTCAGCAGCAGAAGCCCAAGCTCATGGAATTGTGGATCTTGTAGCAGTTGAATAAAAAATTAGTAGCAAGGATTATTCTAAAAAAAATACAGGATTTGGAATTTCATTTTCGAATCCTCTTACTTTAATTTTAATATAATATATCTATGAATTAACTTATTAATAGGATATAAATAATTCAGAATCATCGGGTTAGGATTGATCTAAACCCGCTCATTATATATAGATAGATATACAACTCACCATGCCAACTATGAAACAACTTATTAGAAACACAAGACAGCCAATTCGAAACGTCACAAAATCCCCAGCTCTTCGGGGGTGCCCTCAGCGCCGAGGAACGTGTACCAGGGTGTATGTGCGACTCGTTCCGATCATATAATAAGAAAAAACCCATTTTTTCAGTATTGGCGATCGATTAAGATAGTATGAATGTAAAAATTCCATTCACACTATCTTAACTTAATATATATATATATTAAAAATATAGAAATTCTTCTATCATGTATAAAATTTATGGTTTGGATTGGTGCAAACCCAATAACCTTAAATTGCAATTTAAGATTACAAAGACTTTCCATTGGTAACAAATAGTTAAGTTACCCATTAAGCGGAGAAAATACTATTTCAATTAAAGATAAATTATGTCCTTAATGAATTTTGGAAGAACGGAATAAGAGGGTCAGCTACCCAGCAAAATTTCATACTTAAATACCGTTACTGTATAACTAGATTTGGTTGTGAAAACCTATTTACTAGATATTAAATGGGTAGAGCCAAACAGTGTGAACTGTACAAGTTAACAATAACATTAAAAAAATGAATAGAAAAATGAAAAGAAAAAAGGCTCCGGTGTATAGAGAAGACCTGTTCGTTTATAAAAAAATCATAGAAACGATGGAACCCACCATTTTTTTTTATCTATGTCCTATTTCATTTACTATGACTGTGTTTTTTGATACCTAGTATCAATGCAATTTGTTATTTTGAGGTTCAATATTTCCAAAAAAATCGTGGTTGGGGAGGTTATAGTAGCAAGAGCCATTGGAATTTTTTTTTTATACATTGGAAGAATCCATTTTTGTTATTAATAGACTAGGAAGTAGAAAAGAATAACTTACAAAAAATTCCAATAGTTATTCATCAAAATCTCATTTATTCAATGACCAGAATTAAACGAGGATATATAGCTCGGAAACGGAGGACAAAAATTCGTTTATTTACATCAAGCTTTCGCGGAGCTCATTCAAGACTTACTCGAACTATTACTCAACAGAAAATGAAAGCTTTGGTTTCGGCTCATCAGGATCGAGATAGGAAAAAAAGAGATTTTCGTGGTTTATGGATTAGTCGAATAAATGCAGTAATTCGCGAGAATCAAAAAATATATTATATTTACAGTAATTTAATATATAATCTATACATGAAGCAATTGCTTCTTAATCGTAAAATAGTTGCACAAATAGCTATATTAAAAGAGAATTGTCTTTTTATGATTGCCAACGATATCATAAAAACAAAAAATCGCCCGAGACCGTACTCCGGGAAGGTATAGAATAAAAATTTGTTTATTTTGACAACTTTTATCATATGATCATATGATAAAAGTTGTCAAAATAAACAACCATCCTTAAAAATAAATTATTATTCGTCACCGATTATCTTGTTTCTTACAACAGAACAACCCAAATTTAATTACTGTTGTTTTCAAACAAAACATCAATCCATGTTTAATTTAAATCTAAATTCCAATTTTCTTTCGAATTTTTAATTTCTATTTTTTTTTTTTTTTAAAGTAGTAGTTCTAGCGGTCGACTCGCTTTTTTCAAATTGTTTTTCATTATTAAGAAAAGGTAACGAAGATAAAATACGAGCTTGTTTTATAGCAATCGTAATTAATCGTTGTTGTTTTAAGGTCAATCTATTTACGCGTCTGGATAATATTTTTCCCTGTTCACTAATAAATCGACTAATTAAACCCATGTTTTTATAATCAATTCGGTCCCCCGATTGGATCGGGGGCAAACGCCTACGAAAAGATCGCTTGGATTTAAGAAAGAGTCGCTTAGATTTTTCCATGGTTTTATTCCTATTCTAAAAATAACATTTATTACAAGAAAGGATTTGTTTTTTTTTTATTCTTACTTTTTTAATATATGTTTTTATATAAGGAGATATGTATAAAATTCAACTATAAATTATAGATTTCTTTATAGTTTACTATAAATTATAGATTTCTTTATAGTATTAGTATATATACAAAAAATAGATCATTTTACATGTTATGTTCTTTGGTTCGAAGGGTAACACACAAGCGATCAATTTTCTCTATTTCTTTATTTCTGCGTGAATTATATGTTTGCAACAGCGGGGACAAAATTTTCTCAATTCCAATCGACTAGGCGTATTGTGTCGATTCTTTTGAGTGATATATCTAGAAATACCCGTTGATTCCTTATTAACACTCTTTTTATTACAATCGGTACACTCCAAAATAACAGTTACTCGAATATCTTTACCCTTGGCCATGAACCTCCTTTGGGTTTTTAATTCACTTAACTCTTCTATTTTCGGATTCGAATCTAAGAAAAAAACGAAAAAAATAGAAATTAAAAATTCGAAAGAAAATTTTGAAAGATTTCACTCCAATTAATATTAATATAGTACAAAAATAATGCAATGATTTCGAACTATATTTCGTTTCAAATTACAATAAATGCAGTATTTTCATTTGTTAAAGTATTTTATATGATATTTTTACCCCACCCTAGGCATTCTGTTTCGATTTCTGGTTTCACTCTATTATTAATAGAAATGGAATTGAATTAATAATTCAATTCCATTGAAGCCTGGACCAGATTCCAAATTCCACTCCGAATTTTAATGAAGCCTAATTTACCCTTTTATTCTTTAATCTTTTCTAACTTATTCTATTCCAATTCGAAAAAAGAAGAAATAAAGAAGAAGAGATTAATTCTATATATTTAATTGGATCTATAATCTTTTTCATCCCTTCCCGTATCAATAACTAAAATGAAAAAAAGGGGAATATCAATGCATCTGGAAAAAAACGATTGATCTCTATCAAGAGGCCCGCCAAAGCCCCGAACCATAGAGTACTTACTACCGGTGCCACGGAAAGATATGTTTTTAGATCTCGCATTTCAAATCCTCCTTTTTTAATTTAAGTATTTTTTTATTCGATTTTTATTCTATATATATTATTTATTTTTAGAATATTATTTTCTTTTTCATATTCTATTGTATATTATAATATAGGAAACTAAAAAAATGGCAGAATAATTAATATATATATATCAACAGAGAAAATCAAAATGTGGAAAACAAGACAAAGATTCTTTACAATAACACTATAAACAAATGGAAAGGGATGTAGCGCAGCTTGGTAGCGCGTTTGTTTTGGGTACAAAATGTCACGGGTTCAAATCCTGTCATCCCTATCCCTAACTATTACTTATCATATGATATTCTTTATTATATGAGAAATAAAATCAATAAAATAGGACCAATTGAAGACGAATTCTAATTGGACATACATACTGAATATCTATATGTATATATAGAATATATTGATATATTGATATAGTATATGCATGGAAGATGTATTGGGATCAGATAAAATAATTTATGAA